GAATGACTATTCATCTATTGTATTTTCATGCAAATAGGGGGCAAGAAAACTCTATGGAAAGATGGTGGTTTAATTCGATGTTGTTTAAGAAGGAGTTAGAACGCGGGTGCGGGCTAAATAAATCAATGGACAGTCTTGGTCCTATTGAAAATACCAGTGAAATTGACGATTCGAATAGAAAAGATACAACTAAAAATATTCAGAGTTGGGGGGGTCCTGACGATTCTAGTTACAGTAATGTTGATCGTTTATTCGGCGTCAAAGACATTCGGAATTTCATCCCCGATGAAACTTTTTTGGTTAAGGATAGTAATGGAGACAGTTATTCCATATATTTTGATATTGAAAAGCAAATTTTTGAGATTGATAACAATCATTCGTTTCTGAGTGAACTAGAAAGTTCTTTTTATAGTTATCGGAATTCTAGTTATCTGCATAATGGATCTACGAGTGAAGATACCTACTATAATCGTTACATGTACGATACTCAATATAGTTGGAATAATCATATTAATAGTTGCATTGATAGTTATCTTCAGTCTCAAATCTGTATCGAAACTTCCATGGTAAGTGATAGTGATAATTGCAGTGATAGTTACATTTATAGGTCCATTTGTGGTGAAAGTCGAAATAATGGTGAAAGGATGGGTTCGGATATACAAACCCACGCGCAAGATAGTGATTTAACTCTAGGAGAAAGTTCTAATGATACCGATGTAACTCAAAAATATAGGCATTTGTGGGTTCAATGCGAAAATTGTTATGGATTAAATTATAAGAAATTTTTGAAATCAAAAATGAGTATTTGTGAACACTGTGGATATCATTTGAAAATGAGTAGTTCAGATAGAATAGAACTTTCGATCGATCCGGACACTTGGCATCCTATGGATGAAGACATGGTTTCTCTAGATCCCATTGAATTTCATTCAGAGGAGGAACCTTATAAAGATCGTATTGATTCTTATCAAAAAAAGACGGGATTACCCGAGGCTGTTCAAACAGGCATAGGCCAACTAAACGGCATTCCCGTAGCAGTCGGGGTTATGGATTTTCAGTTTATGGGGGGCAGTATGGGATCTGTAGTCGGGGAAAAAATCACCCGTTTGATTGAATACGCTAGCAATAAATTGCTACCTCTTATTATAGTGTGTGCTTCCGGGGGGGCGCGCATGCAAGAAGGAAGTTTGAGCTTGATGCAAATGGCTAAAATATCGTCTGCTTTATATGATTATCAATCAAATAAAAAGTTATTTTATGTATCAATCCTTACATCTCCTACTACTGGTGGGGTGACGGCTAGTTTTGGTATGTTGGGTGATATCATCATTGCCGAACCCAATGCTTACATTGCGTTTGCGGGTAAAAGAGTAATTGAACAAACATTGAATAAAACAGTACCCGAAGGTTCGCAAACGGCTGAATATTTATTCGAGAAGGGATTATTCGACCTAATCGTACCACGTAATCTTTTAAAAAGTGTTCTGAATGAGTTATTTAAGTTCCACGCTTTCTTGCCTTTGACTAAAAATTCAATCAAAACCAAATAGATCGTTAAGTTCAATTATTTGTAGCAAACGAGTAGTTAGTTTATTCGGAATTAAAGGAAAGAAATAGGAATTTGGTTTGGTGACCTAAGATCTAATTGTAGAAAGAAGCAAAAGCTGCGGATAACCCCTTTTACCTATTTACCTATATTTCTGATTACTAATCAAGAAGTCTCTATCAAAAAAAAGAGTGAATTCTTCCTTTCATGAAATTAGGCAAACAAAACGAATTTCTTCTTCTGATCTTACGTATATAATTCAAATAGAAAAAATAGAAAGTTTTGTGTTTTTCTCGATTTCCCGAGAATCCGGTTTAGCTAAAAATACCTCCGGGTTCGGATTCTAACGAATCCTTCGATAATCTGGAAGAAACTCTTTCTTTAGTAAAAAAGAATAAAAGAAAAAGAAATCAAGAAAAATAATAAAGTTGATTATTATACATATCTTTCATGTAGAAAGATGAATAAGTTCATTTATTTAGCTCTACATTCCTTGCACTTATTCTATACCCTCACTTAGATATAGATATATAGATACTTATATCTATACTAAGAATTGAATTAATAATTAAATAATACTGAAAATTCTTACTTAATTATAATTATTATAAGATATCTTTATTTCAAAATAAAAATAACAGGTACGAGCAATAAATCGAGGTACCCATTCTATGACAACTTTTAGCTTTCCCTCTATTTTTGTGCCTTTAGTAGGCCTAGTATTTCCGGCAATTGCAATGTCTTCTTTATTTCTTTTTGTTCAAAAAAACAAGATTGTTTAGGCCCGCTGGACCCCATACTCTGCTATTTTTTTTTTTTCAAAACTTAAACTTAGACTTGCATCATAACTAACACGGATATCGATTTAGCGAAATATGATATAACATGTGATTTCTGCCGAACATAAAGGAAAGGACTCTTATACCCGCAGAAACAAAATAATATATGGGTAAATGAATTCTAGCCGTTTTCAAATCGACCAGGATCGCTGGATGACTGAAATAAAAAGTCCTCGGATCCATATGTATATATATGTATAGTAGGATCATACGAAGGGTATGTTATTATTTTAGTTTAGATTACATCTAAGTAATTTGATGAATTACTCCTAAGGGTTGATAGTGCTAGTTGATGAGAGTTACTTCGGAAACAAAAAAGGTAAAGTCAAATTAATTTGAGGGTTTCTCTCAATTCCAATAAAATACAATCGGATCAAGTATGAGTTGGCGATCAGAACATATATGGATAGAACTTATAACGGAGTCTCGAAAAATAAGTAATTTCTGCTGGGCCTTTATCCTTTTTTTAGGTTCATTAGGATTCTTATTGGTTGGAACTTCCAGCTATCTTGGTAAAAATTTGATATCTTTTTTTCCGTCTCAGCAAATCATTTTTTTTCCACAAGGTATCGTGATGTCTTTCTACGGAATCGCGGGTCTCTTTATTAGTTCCTATTTGTGGTGCACAATTTCCTGGAATGTAGGCAGCGGTTATGATCGATTCGATAGAAAGGAAGGCATAGTGTGCATTTTTCGGTGGGGATTCCCTGGAAAAAATCGTCGCATATTCCTCCGATTCCTTATAAAAGATATTCAGTCCATTAGAATAGAAGTTAAAGAGGGTATTTACGCCCGTCGTGTCCTTTATATGGACATCCGAGGCCAGGGGGCCATTCCCTTAACTCGTACTGATGAGAATTTGACTCCACGAGAAATTGAACAAAAAGCTGCTGAATTGGCCTATTTCTTGCGTGTACCAATTGAAGTATTTTGAAAAAAAAAAATGGGAAATGGCTACTTTGAGGGAAAAATGCAAGAATCCTCTTTTTTCTATAACATAACCTAAGTGAAGTTTCATCAGAAGGGTCATTCGAGCCAAAGCGGGCGGAACACTACAAAGCGAAATTCTTTATTTTTGTCACTCGACGTTTTATTTTCTCCTTTCTTTTGTGTTCCTTAATAACCAACACAAAAATAACAATTAGATTTCTTAATAATGATAACTAGCCGATTTCTGTCTTGTTTTGCTACTTTGAGTATCGCAATATCTTTCCCTCAATTATTCTACTATTCCTGTCTGTGGGCAATCAGTGAATTTTTTTTTTTTTTGAAATATTGGATATTGTGGATTCTTTGGTCTCAAAATTGGATTAATATTCATTACTTAAAGCGGTTCTTTCAGTCATTCATTGAAAGGAGACTGTTGTTTCGAATTTGCCCAATTGAGATATCGGGAAACCCATTTTTTTTTAGTATTTCTTCATTCGAAATGGATTGATTATTAGTCGATTTCTCTAGTCTTTCGAGATTGAAAGACTAACCACAAAATCACAAATAAAATGGATTCATAGGTTCCATACCTTGTATAGAACTCATGCGTGAAAGAAGGATTCGATCGCATAGAGTCGACGAATGAGGTGGGTTGATTAACAATTCACAGATGAAAAAATGGCAAAAAAGAAGGCATCCACTCCTCTTGTATCTATAGTATTTTTGCCTTGGTGGCTTTCTCTCTCATTTAAAAAAAGTCTGGAATCTTGGGTTACTAATTGGTGGAATGCTGGGCAATCCGAAATTTTTTTGAATGATTTTCAAGAAAGGGGTATTCTAGAAAAATTCATAGAATTAGAGGAACTCCTCGTCTTGGACGAAATGATCGAAGAATACTCGGGGACACGTCTACACAAGCTTCCTATAGGAATCCAAAAAGAAACGATCCAATTAATCAAGATACACAACGAAGATCGTATCCATACGATTTTTCACTTCTCAATAAATCTAATCTGTTTTGTTATTCTCAGTGGTTATTCTATTTTGGGTAATGAAGAACTTGTTATTCTTAACTCTTGGGCCCAGGAATTCTTATATAACCTAAGCGACACAGTCAAAGCTTTTTGTATTCTTTTATTAACCGATTTATGTATCGGATTCCATTCACCCCACGGGTGGGAATTAATGATTGGCTCTGTCTACAAAGATTTTGGATTTGTTCAGAATGATCAAATCATATCGGGTCTTGTTTCCACTTTTCCAGTCATTCTTGATACAGTTTTAAAATATTGGATTTTCCGTTATTTAAATCGTGTATCCCCGTCACTTGTAGTTATTTATCATTCAATGAATGACTGATAAAAGATCCACTCATATTAATCTAATCCAATTCGAAGGTTTGCTACTTTGTAGTTGTACATAAACAAAGCGTTGAAAATTTATGCTTTCTTTTTTACCCATCTTCAGGATTCATCCTTCTATATTATTCCAGTAACCAGTCAAATTCTTATTATTCCAGTAACTAACAGAATCGTGGATAGGGAACTATACTAGCGACTTACCCCACCTATTGTAGAAATTTTGGTATCAACGATTGAACCATGGAAACTAGAAATACTTTTTCTTGGATAAAGGAACAGATTACTCGATCTATTTCCGTATCGCTCATGATATATATCATAACT